ATGAATCAAATAAGGGTTTCCTTAGAAAAGGATTCTATCAAAAAAGATTCTATCAAAAAGGATTCTATAAAAACAATGATAACTAGATACGAATAGAAGAAGAAAAGAAGGAAATAAAAAAACATAGTATAGAAAAGATATCCAAAATGATATAGAAATCATTATCCTACCCTTATTTTTTATTTCCTTAATTTAATTGAATTTCATTTGATTAGGGCAAAACCTCTGCCTTTTTTAAAATATCCTGAACAGTTCCTGTAGGTTGAGCACCTTTTTCAAGGAAATAGAGAATAGCGGGAACGTTTAAATAAGTTTGATTCTTGATCGGATCATAAAAACCCACTTTCTGAAGATCTCTTCCTTCTCTTCGGGATCGAACATCAATTGCAACGATTCGATAGACGGCTCATCGGGATAGATGTAGATGAAAAAGAACCCCCCCCCCTAGAACCGTATAGGAAGTTTTCTCCTCGTACGGCTCGAGAAAAAATGATGTTTTGTCTATGGATAAAATTAGAATTAGAATAAATAGAAAATCTGTAAAATGAATTATTCTATAATATAATTTCAAATTTCAATTTAACTCATAGTCATTTTTATTTAGCTGCGTTGCTGAAAAAAAATCATTTGTACTCATAACTCAAGTTCAATAATATAATAATAATAATTCTCAAATATATTAAAGATTTTTAAGATATTTTTTTATTGAGTGGTCTTTAACCCACCGTTTTTGTCTCGTTTAAAATTTATTTGGATTCTTTATTCGGATCCGTGAGACAATTGAAGTGGTGTTTCCTTGTTCTGGGATCCTTTATTTTTGTTTTAAATCATTGGGTTTAGACATTACTTCGGTGCTTCTTAATCCTTTCAAAATGGTAGCAACATACCCCTTTTGGGATTTCTTTCTATCAAAGAATCATACCGAGGTTGATTCATGCGCGATACACTGTCGATCGAAAAAGTTTTAGCCGTTCCAACAATTTTGAAAATTTGTTGGAATGGAATCCTTTCGATTTCTATATCGAAGATATACTTACGAAGTTGTTCCAATTTATTAATTGGCATTAACCCTAGATCGTTGCCCCTGAGAAATTAATAAATACTTTCTACTCGAGCTCCATCATGAACTATTTACATTAGAACCCAATAAAAAAAGAAGGGTTCTAGTAGAATAGAACAAACGACGTCGAGCCAAGAGCACCTTCATTCCTATATAAAATGGTGGATGTAACAATAAGAATCCACACCGGATCATGTCCTTCAAGTCGCACGTTGCTTTCTACCACATCGTTTTAAACGAAGTTTTACCATAACATTCCTCTAATTTGGAACCAGTATGGAATTGATTCAATTATGGAATCATGAATAGTCATTGGTTCAGTCGGTACAGAGACATAGTTATTTATATTTAATAGAGAATATCTACACAGATAATAAAGATTTTTCTGAATAAATTTTAGCAAAATGCCGTCTTTTTTTGTCTGAATATAACATTTTTCTATAAATCTCTATCTCAAAAAAATATCTAACAGAAATATTAAGAAATCCAAATATAGAAATAACATAACTAACAGAAATCGCACAAATAAAATAAATAAATTCTATTTGACTCTGCCTCTTCAAGTGACTCAATAAGATAGACTGACCATTTTCAACTTCCCAACCTAGAAGGAATCATTACAAATCTTGATAGTTGAAAAAGTTTTCTACTTCTACATCATTCTTTGAGTCAAGTTTTACTCCTTTTTATTATCATAAAAAAGCAAGATCTCTCTTTCTTTTCAAATGGAATTGTCAATGATGCAAAGCAAATAAGCTAAATAGATCGAACAATAAAAAGAAATATCATTGTTAAATATTTAAATTTTCATATTTTAGGGATGCAATTTAGTTTTCACAAAAATGGAAACACTATTGTCACTGAAATAGGATAACCATACATACCTATAGGCTAAGCACTTCCTCGTTTTATATGTATTTTCATATTTTTTTAACCTGAGGTTAAGTAATCTTTTTCCAACTGTGATCTATGCCCCATTTTCTATGGGTCACAAAAGGGTTCAGTTACTTTTGCATGTCATTTGAACTCGATTTAGTTTGGTTTGTGAAAAAGTCAGATATGATTCCGCGAAGAATAAAAAAAGTCTATCCAAACCTTGAAACAGAACCTTGTTGAACAAAAAAGAAGTATTAGAATACAATGGATATGCTCTGGGACGGAAGGATTCGAACCTCCGAATAGCGGGACCAAAACCCGTTGCCTTACCGCTTGGCTACGCCCCATTTCTATTTTTATTGGATACTTATACTATTAAAGAATAATATTGGTATTAAGTGTTCGTCAATTCCAGTCCAACTATAGAAAATCTTTATTCTTTATAGAATCTATTATAGATTCGTGCTAGGATTTTGGCATGTGTATCTCTAGAATTAATTCAATGGAATTTATTGATCATTACATATAATTCAATTAAGATATTGTATGAAAGTATGATTTCTTCTATTCTCCTTTGAGAATCGGAGGATTTTTGATTGAGCGGAAAAAGAAGGATTTTTTGTCTACCTTACTTTACTTCATTTTTCCTTATATCAATAACTCAATCAAAATGCAATTATCTCGACGAAAAAAATGTCTGTTATGCTTAATATCTTTAGTTTGATCTGTCTTAATTCTGCCCTTTATCCGAGTAGTCTTTTCTTGGCCAAATTGCCCGAAGCCTATGCTTTTTTGAATCCAATCGTAGATGTTATGCCAGTCATACCCCTGTTCTTTTTTCTTTTAGCCTTTGTTTGGCAAGCTGCTGTAAGTTTTCGATAAGATCTTTAATACTATCCTAGAAAATTCATATTTATTCGAGAAAAATTATAACAATTGATAAGATCAAATAAGTCTGACAGTATGAACCTTCGATTCAAACATTGAAATTCTCGGATAGCCACGAGACGCCCTATTTCCTGATTTTAATCCTTTTTACGGCGAAATACCTTATTAGCTTCGGGTCCCTTACAATATCTAATTTGGGTATGAAAGTGATTTGTGGTAATCAAAGACTCTGATTACAAATTTCAACTTCATTTGAATTTCTGAACATTCTTTTCTATTTCTAGAATTCTTTTCTTGGTGTCAAAATAGGATATGTGATATAAAAATGGAGGATCTATTGTCTTTTCTCGTTTTTCTTTTTCAAAAAATGATCTTGGAGGTTGTGTAATGCTTACTCTCAAACTTTTCGTTTATACAGTAGTAATATTCTTTGTTTCTCTCTTCATCTTTGGATTCCTATCCAATGATCCAGGACGTAATCCTGGACGTGAAGAATAATTTTTTTGTTTTTATTGCTTGATTTTATAATTTTCTTAAGATTTTTTTTAGCTATTCCACACATTTAACAAGGAAAAAATAAAAAGGGGTTTGCAAAATTTGAAAGAAAAAATGGAAACTCATCAACGGAAACGGAAAGAGAGGGATTCGAACCCTCGGTACGAATAACTCGTACAACGGATTAGCAATCCGCCGCTTTCGTCCACTCAGCCATCTCTCCCAATTGAAAAAGATAATTACTATGTTACATTACACATCAAGTAAGGATTAAAGAAAGTATTTCTTTCACATTCTTTATCGTTATTATATAATTAGCAATTCAATTTAGATGCTCGAAAGATCCAAATAGAAAGATAAATAAAGAACACCTTCTTTCTTTTATTTTGTTCGAAGTGCCTTTTGGGCCTGGCCCGGTCAATACCCAGCCAGGCCTTTTTTTGTTCCAACGAATTCCCTTTATTTATAGGCAACATACTATAATATAAATAGCCAATTTGGTATCTGTATAAGAATATCCGTTCTGGGGTTTACATATACCTATAATTTTTGTTATAATGGAAATTGAGAAGGATTTTTGATTAAAAAAATAAATTAAGTATGTATCAAAAAATTTTTGCTTATTCTTATGTCATTAGGCAAACCAAAATTTATATTCAAATCCAAGAATAATTCACGAATTGTCAGTCAATAAATAGTTAATGGTTCCCATAAATTTAGGCTTTTTGAATGAAAATATACATTTGATTTTTCAATATAAAAGTGAGTGGAAGTTTGTGTGTTTTGAGATACTATACAATCAATCGAAGGGGCAGATCAAATACAATCAAAAGGGGAAAAACGGTTTCTTTTCTAATTTTTTCTAAATTTAGAAAAAAGGATTAAAAAGGGATGCAAGTACAATAAACTCAAGTTTACTAATACAACTCAAAAAGGGAAATTTTTATCCTATTGTGTATCGTTTTGGCGGCATGGCCGAGTGGTAAGGCGGGGGACTGCAAATCCTTTTTCCCCAGTTCAAATCCGGGTGCCGCCTCATCAACAAACGAATCGAAATCTCTTGTTCTGTTCCGCTATTTTTTTATGTTCTGGGGATTTTGTAAAAGATTGGAAATCTTTGAATCTAAAATTCAAAGAAAGATTATAATGGTCGAAACAAGACTTCCAGGCAAGACTTCCAGATTCTCTTCTACTGCTAATGTAATGTCTATTGATTGGGTCTTGAATTACATTGGATAACCGGCCGAGAATTCCACTACTAGTTGGGAAAGTACTTTCTATACTGTAATCTACATATATAGACTCGCGAGAATCTCTGAGTGTTCAGGCATTCAATCACTATTAGATTGAGATTGGATAGATAATTTACCTTTTATAGAAAATAAAAAAAAAGCCCAAAACAATTTTTACCCCTCGTCAAGAGTATAATATACTATATCCCAACTCCTTCAGAGAGACAATCGGGAAAGGGTACGGATTATAAATCATATAGGAATTTTTAAAATCCATTTATTTGATTGATTCATCAATAGTGTTCGCCCAGAATCCCTTTTTGACTCTGGACCATTCATTCTACTATTATTAGTGAGCAATAATGGAATAATTCTATCATAGAGATAAGGGACATAATTCACATGGATATAGTAAGTCTCGCTTGGGCTGCTTTAATGGTAGTCTTTACTTTTTCCCTTTCACTCGTAGTATGGGGAAGAAGTGGACTTTAGAAGCACTCCTAATTTAGTTGAGAAATGAAAAGGTATCAATTGTTTTATAGATCGTTCTGCAACGCATTCTTTATTTAAATTGAAATAATTTTCAAATAAAAATATCTTCATTTCGAAATTCCATTAGATTCTAGTGGAGAAATGTATTCTATAACAGTAAAACAATTATTTCAGATTCATTGGAAGTTTTCAGATTCATTGGAATATAAATATATATATATATATATAAATGTATGAAAGAAAAGATTGGGTCCTACGTCAATTCCAAATATGGATTAATAACTACATATATTGAATTGAAGATTGAAGATAGAAGCTAATATAGCATACCCTTTTTATTAGAAAGTCAAGTACAACTTTATACACTACTATAACACTAATAGAGAGTATGGTAAGTAATAAAGCAATTTCTTACTTACCATACTCTCGGATCTCATAGAATATCGCCGATTATAGCCCCTTGATTTCAGCAAAAATAGAATACTTTTCTTTTGATTTCTTCAAAGAATTCAGAAGTCGAGTTTCATTTAAAGTAATTAATTAATTATTTTGACTTACTGTTTTTACGTAAATTATAAGTAGAAAAGCAGTAGGAACTAAAATGAACAGTGCAGTAGCAATAAATGCAAGAATATTTACTTCCATAATCTCATCGTTTTTTTTTATTTCACAATACAATAACTCGGGATTTAATCCCATAGAGATGATAAATCTTTCACCTGTCAATTCAATGAATGCATTACCTATCGATGATATTGAATCGGATCAATATCATGAATAACAATATCTGAGCTATTAAATTAATTAGTCGTGGAGAATTAATAGTATATAACATATGAAGATCTTTTATCCATACCGAATCCAAGATAGGATTCCCGGACCAATCAAAAATTCCTTTATTTATCCTTCTTTTCTGTTCTTTCTTTTCTATAACCTACCTTAGGTCTTCCTTCTAGAACCATCAAATGAAGTATAATCTAACCCGTCCGTTTCCATTAACTACAAAACCCCACCAACAAACAATACAAGCGAAGTGGAAAAAGACAGGAATTAGGTTTTAAATTTTAGTGATCCTCTTTTCTTTGGAAGACAAAACAAAGAAGTATGAGAAAGACGAGTCGCGGCAGAAAAGATGAAATATTCTGTCAACTTCACTATTTTAGTTATTTTCATTTTATTTTAGGGTGTGTTCTTTCTTCGAGAGAATCCTGAAAAAAAAAATAGAGGGAAACCCCTTCGGAATTCAATTATTCTCTCTGTCCCTTCATTTCACAGAAAATGGAGAGGCGAATTGATGTACTTATTGGATCCGTCGGGACTGACGGGGCTCGAACCCGTAACATCCGCCTTGACAGGGCGGTGCTCTAGCCTATTGAACTACAATCCCAGGGAAATAAGAAGAGATCTAGCAGAAAATTTAGATTCTTTTTTTTATTCTCTTGTCTTGTATCAGGTATTTCTTAAGAACAAGAGGGTTATACCATCTGATAGTAGATTGGCGAATTGTTGGGCCGAGCTGGATTTGAACCAGCGTAGACATATTGCCAACGAATTTACAGTCCGTCCCCATTAACCACTCGGGCATCGACCCAACGCCTAATTCATTTTAGACGTTCCATAATCAACTTCCTTTCGTCTCCCAAGTAGACTTGACAAATACATATCACTTGAAATCAAATATAACATTTGATATAAAATAGAAAGTCTCTTCTGAGTAGACTAATAGAAGGACTTGACAAATACGGATCACTTGATAGAAAATCCCACTCCTATAGTCTTTAGTCTTGGTATACCCCCAGAGGGACTTGAACCCTCGTTTTCTCCGTGAAAGAGAGAGGTCGTAACCACTGGACCATAGGGGCCTATGCCACCTTCATTCATAAATCAACTAGAAATAGGTAATAAGACAAATACCATAGGTAACTAAGGCCACCTTAACTTAATATAACTCAGGCCTGGAGCCGCCTTTAGGATTTAGGTGATGCATAGTATATAAATAAAAGGGAAAAACTCGTTAACTATTCTGAGGATTAATGGTAATCAAACTTTACCATTAAACTATACAATCTCGAAACTTGATTTCATTGGTCTTTCTCGTCTTTATCTTTCTGATTCCCAAAGGGTTATGCGTTGGATCCAAGATCCTTCACTCCGCAGTAGATTCAAGGTGGTTTACCAAACTATGATTTGTTCGGTCAAATTATATTGAGCCCTAAGTCATACTGTCAATTAACGACACGACAGGACAGGACAAGAGGGCAATAAAAGAAGAGAGAAGACGGAGATCTAGATTAGCTATACCCGCGTTAATAATAATATAAGTTAATAAATACAACATTCATACAGTTTTCTGGTATTCAATATTGAAGTAGATTAGAATATCTATGCCGTTATTATACATTATAATATAATTAATAAGTTTTGATATTATCAATCCCAAAGCATTGTAAGCCTAAG